TGGATATGCAGGAAGGGGTGCTCCTAGGTGTGTGTAGGGGGTGTGTTTGTTCGCGAGAATGGATTCCTCGTCAAGTCAGGGGGGGTGTGGACACACTTGCGCGAATTCGGGTAACGGCTACAAGGGATAAAAATAAAGGAAACTGTACCCGACCAGGGATGGACGTAAACTCGTAAGCTACCGAGGGTAGGGATAATCGTCCAGGTCTTATTGTTTAAAAAAAAAAGCCGCCCCGCCACAGCAGGCAGGTTAGTTCCTCTGTCGTTGCCGGAGAGTTCTTGGCGAAGAGACCTTAGGATAAGTTGCTAAAACAAACGGAGGGGAGGATCGACCCGTTCAGTATAATTCCGAAGAAAGACTGTTGGCAGCAGGTGGAGACATTTCTTTGGCCCCCTTCCAAATAAATGCGGGCAGGGTAGAGCTCGGCAGAGGGTTCGAGAATAGGGTAGGGTCCTGTCCTAATAAATTAAATAAAGATAAATAAAGGGGCGGGTCCCTTTATGCATGCATCTTCGTACAAGTGGAGGCCGGAAAGATAAAACCAATAGAACCGCTCACATCACAGTAGTCGTAGTTGCATAAAGGCCGTCAGTCGGGGGGCGTAAGGCAATGACTTTCACTGATCTCTCTATCTATAGATATAACGAACGGGCGGGTTCGAAAGGTAGGGTTTTTTACGGTCGGGTCTCCTACCACTAGTCCGGCTAGCCTTCTTCGGGCAGGAAGCAGGCCGGGCCCGACGGGCGGGCATCTCCCGCAACGCAAGCAGCATTGTTCGCCACCACCCGAGAAGCAAAAGATTCGAGAGTCAAGGCGGAAAAGACAAGCGCATAGTGGTCTAATGACAAGGGCCGACGACGGAAGCTCGGGACGGAGCCGTATGATGCGGAAGTCTCACGTACGGTTCCCTGAGAAGGGAGTGGCTACCCACTGGAGCTTCGACCAACCACCACCGGTCAATTCCGCTTTGGGGCCACCCCTGACTCTACCATCATTATAGGGGTATGGGGTTCGAGACAAAGAAAGATCAAGGCAGCATATCAGTTTTTCCTATATACTTTACTTGGATCCGTTTTTATGCTATTAGCTATTCTGTTGATTCTTCTCCAAACAGGAACCACCGATTTACAAATTTTATTAACCACAGAATTTAGTGAGCGGCGCCAAATCCTTCTATGGATTGCCTTTTTCGCCTCTTTTGCCGTCAAAGTGCCTATGGTACCAGTTCATATTTGGTTACCCGAAGCCCATGTAGAGGCACCTACGGCTGGATCCGTCATCTTGGCAGGAATTCTTTTAAAATTGGGAACCTACGGGTTTTTAAGATTTTCAATACCCATGTTTCCCGAAGCGACACTTTGTTTCACTCCTTTCATTTATACTCTAAGCGCGATTGCTATAATATATACTTCCTTGACCACTTTAAGACAGATCGATCTTAAGAAGATCATTGCCTACTCCTCAGTAGCCCATATGAATTTGGTGACTATTGGTATGTTTAGTCGGGCGGCGGCCGTTAGGTCACCTATTTTGAGTTATGGACACACAAGCAAGGCCAAAACATGTGTGCCGGGCGTGCGACCCATCAACCTACTAGCAATAGGGGAGAAAACTTAGCATGTCGCAACAAAAGCGTCGATTCGAGGCGTCAGCAAAACACCGCCGTCTGTTCCTAAAACAAAACCCCTTAGCGCCCCGGGACGGGAGTGGGGGACGGCCCTACGCAGACAGCAGCAGCACCGGCTCTACGAAGTCCGAATCGAATCTTTCGGTTGGCTTTCCCGTGAATAAGAATAGTTGGGCGCGGCGAAGCGAGCGTTTCTAGCTGTTTCGCTTGCTTCTTTCTTATTGTATTGTGGCGGCTATTATGGCGCGGCTGAAATGAACGAAAAGCGAGATGAACCTTTCAAATCGATTGATAGATGGCCTGATCTGTTCTGATAGATCGAAAGGGAATCTATCAAAAAAATAATAAGGGTTGACCTCTTTCTATCTATTGATGATACAAGATATCTATCTATTCTGGATCCATCAGAAAGAAATCGATATGTATCTGATGGAGTCTACATCGTATGTAGAGCGCCCAAGCGCTTTTTTGGCCTGCTCACAGTTCTATTATCCATCGGTCCAATGCACTGGCTCATCTCATGTAGGGAAAAAGCAAATGTAGTTAGTTGTCTTGTTGTTGTTCGCCGCCTCGACACATTCCCCGGCATCGTCCCACACAGAAAGAAAGAGCGTGGAGCCCCGGCCCGACCTGTAAGTCCGCTAACGTAAAGCGAGGAGTTGAGCCTGAACTGGCGAACCGAAGTCACTTTCGTAACCATACTTCCTACAGCTAACACGTGTCCAGTCTAGCGGGAACGCGCAGCGCAAACGAACGTGAGCTGCTATACCGAATCCCCCGCTGGCCATCGGGGACCTAGTGATAAGGCCATGATCCGCAGGGGAAGGGATCACCCATTCTTCTATTGGGGACAGGTGCACGAACGACAACTCCAAACGTCAGACATCCGCCGCCTATACCTACCGTTTAGGTGGCACCAGCGAGATCCAGCTAAGGTAAGGAACTTCGTGTCGCGGCTGCTCCACTCCGCCGCGGTCTTTTGAACTGAACTTCGTTGCCTTCCTGCGCGCGAAACGAATGGGCGCTGTGTCGTGGGTCAGTTTTGGGGCGGGGGGGCAGAGAGAGACCAGAAGAATGATTCATTTGGATCGACGAGCCATTTCGCGAATCAATAGAATGTCTCTCTATCCATATCTATTCTATCTTTATATAACGGGCCATAAAAAAAAGAAGTATTTTTTTTATGGCATGTGAGATGATCGCGCCTAGTAGCCACATATCAGCTGCGCTCAATATGCGGGATTTCCGTTGGATCAGATCTTTCGCTTTGACGAATTTGGACCTAGCGAAAAGGACTCTAAGCCTTCGCGCAAACAAGCAAAGTAGAAGCAAGACGAGGAAGCGGAGCTGTCGTAGAAGCAGTAGCTTCCCCCGACAATATACAATACAATACAACAGTAGCGACCATGAATAAAAAAGCCCCTAGTTTAACGAGTTCGCAGCTTTTCCCGGGCCGGAGAAGGGCAACTACTTATTTTATTGATTGATCGCCTATCTTTGATATGTGTTCAATTTAGTACAATACAAACTACAACTAGATCAAAGCGGAAGGGCCACTCACTATAGAAGCTATAACTAGCCTAACCCTAGCCAATAGTATAGAGTTTAGTAGTCGGCCAAACCCCCATGCTCACGACATGTTCTTGATATTGATTGAGTTGGAGGGAGTCAGAGACTACCACGGAATCCTTCCATAGTCACCCCGGTGACCTTCGTCACCAAAGCGTCACGACAGTTTCCAATACCCCTCATATAATCTCCAGTGGGGATCAGTCGGAGCACGTAGGAATGCCGACCACTACATAAGCCGCTGGCGGAGAAAGCTCGAAGAGCTTCCCTTCATTCGCTTCGCGGGAGTCGCACACAGCACATAGCTGGAAGTCAGAGGGCCCGTACTACCTGCCTAACCCTTTGCTCCGAGGGACCGTAGAACGGAAAGCGCCTTCTAAACAACTCGGCAGAAGGGAAGGGGCCTATGTATTTGCATGACCCCTGCGGATTTGACCCTACCTACACCCGGAGCCAATCCCCTAGCGGTCCTGCCACCACGCCGCAGAACAGGAGCTCGTGTGGAACCTTGGATTTCTGGCGTAACAGCGGTAGAAGGTATAAAAATATTATGGCCGCATAACATAGGGGCCTACGCTAAGGTCGGCCAAAATATGGACACCCGAAGGGCCCGGCGCGCACAATCCTATCCTATCTGAGCCCGTCATTGCATGCACTTCGGACAGCCGTCCGTAGCATCATAAAGAGCACCTCCCTTTCGAGGGACCCAAATGGAACGGTCTTTTTTTGTGCTGTTGGTTGGTCTTTCTCAACGTGGTCTATAGCACGAAAAACCATTCTTTACAAGATAGGGCCGTTCACATGAAAGAAAAAAATCCATTCTTCATGGTCGGGCGCATTTCTCCAAATCCTCCAGGATCACAAGTGGAACGCTAAGCAAGGGTGGGGAGGCTGCGAGCTCCGCGTCGAACAGAAAGAAGCAAGCAGGGGGTGTTGCCGTGGCGCGCCCCGGAGAGCAAGCGTAGGCAACCAAACTAAATAAGGCTACAAAAGTAGCTAGCTAGCGTTTTTAAGCTGGCTGCCTTTTCTAGCGCGCGTACTCTTCTGTGGAGTCGCACGGAACGAGCCTTGTCTTCCCTCCAACGACTAGCTCCCTTTTCTTGTTCCGGTCACCCTTCTCTTGCCGTGGAAGGACTTTTGCCTGTGGTGTGGTCCAACCCGTGGGCGGAGTCGCCCTCATCCCCTCATTGCTCAGTGCTCCCTGCAGCTTCGCTGGGCTTTACCCGCGTGGACGCGGGCTTCTCTTCTATAAGAGAATGAAAAGCTCTCTCTTTACAATAAAACGCGAACTGCGCGGAGCCCACCCTTTTTCGTTTTCTGCCACCACTGGGTGGCCGCAGGGGAAACACAGCCCGGCCGCCTCTCGGGAAAGGGGGGTGGGGGATGGGCCTACCTATCCCGAGGGAGCAGTTGAGGGGTTCCATATGCCGAGCCGAAGGGCAGAACTTCAGTGCGTGATCGTAGTATGTCACCTCGTCTCGTCCTCGCAGCATCGAAGAGTACCTATGCACTATGTTCCGGTTCACTGATAAGGAAGATAGAGTTGGGGTGGGGGTCCACGATGTGATACTATAGTATGCCCCGCCCCGGGGAGAAAGATGCGCAACTCAAAACGGAAGCAGGAAGCGTGTTGTCAAAAATATCGGAGGTTACCAGATCTCTGAGACTACCATCGATCCGACAGAGCGGAACAACCAGAAAAAGAAGTGGAGTTAGAAAGCCGTGTGATAGGTGGTAACTATCTTGTACGGTTCGGGGGGTAAGCGGCGTACTTCGGGGGAATATTAGGCTCTATCGAACATAC